TCTACGTGCATTCTTACGTGAACCAATACGTACATTCCTACGTGAACCGGTTCTCGGTATAGCTTTTGCCATATTGTATCATCTCATAACTATGAGTCAGAAATATATGGATATATCCATTTCAGGTCAAAGGAGATTCTTTATCTGTATTCTGTATATTGAGTTCTTTAGCAAGTCTGATTATCCTTGTCTTTGTTTATGTCTCGGGTTGGGACAAATTATTCTAATGCGACCCCGCCTGCGGATTAGTCGACATTTTTCACAAATTTTACGAACGGAAGCTCTTATTTTCATATTTCTTATTCCTTATCTTAATTTGGAGTCTACTTTTTGGTAGAAAATAAGTTTCTTAAGATTTTTCAGCCCGAGTCGTAGTGAATAAAAACCACTTAATCCTTCGAATCCTTGTTTCGGAGTCGATAAATTATACGTCCTCTGGTTGAATCATAACGGCTTACTTCAATTTTTACTTTATCTCCCGGCAGTATCCGTATAAAACTACGTCGGATCTTTCCTGAAACATAGCCTAGAATCAGATCTTCATTATCTAATCGAACCCGGAACATGCCATTGGGAAGTGATTCAGTAATTAAACCTTCATGAATCCATTTTTGTTCTTTCATTCCAGGTAAAGTCCCCCTGAAGTATCAACTAATGGAGAAGAAAGGATATTAGCCAACCGATCCTCTTTCTCTTTTTTACAATTAGAAAAAGGAACAGGTTTCGGATTCCATTTGGATAGTAAAAGGATTACCATATATAACACAAAATTTCTCCACCGATTCCTTCTAGCCGAGCCTCCCGGTCTGTCATTATACCTCGAGAAGTAGAAAGAATTATAATTCCCATCCCGCCTAAAATTCTAGGAATTCGTTGAGAGTTGAAATAGATTCGTAAACCCGGTCGACTAATCCGTTTTAAATTAAAAAATTTTCTATAGGGTCTTTTCCTATTCCTTCTATGTCTCAGGGTTAAAACCAAAAAACATTTGTTTTTTTCTCGATGTTTTCGTACGTTTTCGATAAAACCTTCTCGGAAGAGTATTTTAACAATATTTTCGGTAATATTAGTGGATGCTATGCGAACAACTCTTTTCCTATCCATATCAGCATTTCGTATAGAGGTTATTATCTCAGCAATAGTGTCTCTACCCATGATGAATTAAGATGAGTGGTGCTTTCAAATTGGATATAATCAACATGTTTTTTTGTTTTTATTGGTTTCGGAATATGAATTTTTCAAGGTGTATACGTGAGACACAATACTACGAATAAATTTCGTTCTTAATTGATTTCGGTCAAATAAATCAAAGATGTCACGATCTTATTTTATAATACCTCGGGAGCTAGTGAAACTATTTTAGTAAAATTTAATTGTCTTAATTCCCGGGGAATTGCACCAAAAATTCGAGTTCCCTTTGGATTTCCTTCTTGATCAATTACAACTGCAGCATTATCATCATATCGTATTATCATACCGCTGTCACGTTTAAGTTCTTTACAGGTACGAACAATTACAGCTCTGACTACTTCGGATTTTTCTAGGGGCATATTTGGTACTGCTTCTTTGATCACAGCAACAATAATGTCGCCAATATGGGCATATCTACGATTACTAGCTCCTATGATTCGAATACACATCAATTCTCGAGCCCCGCTGTTATCTGCTACATTCAAATGGGTCTGGGGTTGAATCATATCAATTTTTTGGTCTATTCAAAAGATGAAGAAAATAAAAGAGATATTGTTTGTCCAAAAAAAGAAACTCGCGGTTTTGTTTCATTCCCAAAACTCATTTCTATTGGTTCGACGTTTTTAGACCGAACTAATAAATTGAGTTCGTATAGGCATTTTGGATGCTGCTATTAAAATAGCCCTTCTAGCGATACTTTCACTTACTCCACCCATTTCATATAATATTCGTCCCGGTTTAACAACAGTTACCCAATATTCAGGGGATCCTTTCCCCGAACCCATACGTGTTTCAGCAGGCCTTACTGTGACTGGTTTGTCGGGAAATAGACGGACCCATATTTTTCCACCACGGCGTGCATTTCGTGTCATTGCTCGTCGACCCGCTTCGATTTGTCTAGATGTTATCCAAGCGGGTTCAAGTGCCTGAAGAGCATATTTACCGAAACAAATATGATTACCTCGATAAGATATTCCCTTCATTCTTCCTCTCTGTTGTTTACGGAATCTAGTTCTTTTGGGGTTATAGTTGATAGTTGTTTCGGAATTCCATCTCTACTACAGAACTGGACATGAGAGTTTCTTCTCATTCAGCTCCTTGCGAAAAAAGGATTCAAAGTGGAATTTCAATAAATTTGAATATCTATTCAAACGTTTTTCGAAAAAATTTGGACATAATGGTTTTTCGAACATTCTAATTCCACTTAGAGTATAAAAGAAATCTTTAGTTTATTTTGTCCTTTATCCAAGCTTACCAAGTCAAAGAAAAAAGGTTTTCGCGAGCGAATATTTACTCTTGCAATCTCTAT